GATATGTCGAAGAGACATTTACTAAGTGTTACACAAAAGGAGAAAAAGCAGAGGCTATTTGAACTGGAGTGCCTATGATTTTTTTATTTTTACTTTCTATTCCGTCACATGTGCTTTTATATTATTCAGGATCTCGTAAAGGGTGTGAGTATTTATATAATTTAAAAGTAGTAGGCCACCAGTGGTATTGAAGATATGAGTATTTTGTTGGTGCAAAGTCGTTTTCTTTTGATTCTTATATAGTTCCTATTTCAGATCTTCCTTTGGACGGATATATGTTTATGGATGTTGATAAGCGGTGTGTTTTACCTGCAAACCGGCTTATTCGAGTATTGTATACCAGAGTAGATGTCGTGCACTCTTGATTTATTCCGAGATTTGGGTTTAAAAACGATTGCATTCCAGGCCGCATCGGGAGCTCAAGGCTAGTTATTAATGTCCCAGGGATTTACTATGGGTTTTGTACTGAACTTTGTGGTGCATACCACAGGGAAATACCTATTGTTGTAGAAGCAGTACCAGCACTTGAATTCGATAGATGGCTTTTAACAGTTAGAATGGAAGGCCAAAGCGAAGAGAACATGGAGACTCAGGAAAATGTATCAGAGCTAGGGGTTGTGACTAAAGATTTTTTCGAAGCAGCGGTTAATTTGGCAGATAGATCTAAGGATAGGGTAGCTTTACTTGAGGCAGTGGAAGAGCCAGTTAATAAGCTTGAAGAGGTTGCTCCTAATAAAGAAGGGTCTTTCTCCTCCCCAGGAAATAATGAGACCAGGGTTTCCGCTCGTCAAGAGGAATTAAAAGATAAAGAATCTTTTTCTGAGGTGCTTAAAGAATCGGTTGATAATGCTGGAAGATCCAAAAGTGCTGGTACGAAAAGTTCTTAGTTTTGTGAGAGCTTTTGAAGATAAATCTCGATTCATCTAAGACACACAGTAGTATGCTTAAAGAAACCAAGGTTAATTACCACAAAAGTTTTTTTGTTATTTAGATAGTTGGTTAGAAGCTGTTAGTGGTTTAATTTCAAGGCAAAAAGATTTGTGGTATTTGAAGGGATGTCTACATCTGATTTTTCCTGAAGAAGAAGATTTGTAAATTGCTTAATAATAAGGGAAGTAGAGTAGTCTCAGAGTTAAAAAACTAGTCTATGATGGTGTTGGGCAGCTTATTATAATTTTTGTTTTGCTTTAAAGGCCAATTATGCTAGCCCAGCCATAGTATTATTTATGTTAAATAGATAGATGGAAAATTCGGTTGCATGTAGTAGAAAATAATACGTCGGATTTAGGCTCCGAAAGAGGGTAGTTGCCTCGTGCAATTATCCTTATGTAGTAAAATTTTAATATGTTGGGCTTAAAACTCAGAGATGGGATTATACCCCGTAAGGTAAGATTATATTTATTGTTACGAAGAAAGAGAGTTTGGTTAAGGTTCCTTTTTTTTTATTCCGACTTAACGGACAGTACGACTTATGGGGAATTGATATGGAGTGAATGCTATAAGCGGATGGCTGGCAAAGTGATCTGACAACTTAGATTATGTAGAATGAACGTGTTATACATCTAAGTATCATTTGGTTTAACATGTGATTTATTTATGTTTTCAAGTGCTGATCTTAGGGTTGGGCTGATTTCAACCCAAGTCTTTAAGGCCGAAGTTTTAATAAAATTAAGGCAATAACTAATAGTGGACCATGTATCAGCTGTAGTCCGTAGATTTGGTAAGAAATGTAATCATTATTCCAGTAAAAGGAGATGAGAGGGGGGTAAAACGGGTGCCAGCACCAGCGGTTAAACCTATCATCCTCAAAGAAAAAGCAACGAGTAGTAGGGGAAAAAGGGATGAATATATTAAAGCTATGCTTTCTGTCTCAATATGGTGTAGAAACCAAAGGGAGATGTGGTAGATCTGATTAAACAAGCTTTTTTTCCGTAGGGCTGTAGCTAGTGACGGGGCAAATCCCCTTAACAATGTTCGTGTTCGGGCGAAGAGTGGTTGTACCATAGGAAGTCAATATACTTGGCGGTGTTACGAATTCGGTCAGGGGAGCTTGGCGGTTAATTCGATGATCCGCGAGAACCTTACCCCATATGTTCCTATCTGTACGGCCGTTGATAGTTTATCTTAAAGAGATAGATGCAATTCCTTATTGTACCTAGGCTAGGTAATAAGGTAAAATTCAGGTAAATGTGGAGGATGTGATGGGGCCTTAGCTGAGCTACAATTTTTAATAAAAACGAACTTCGCCTGAAAAAAGCGAAAGTGGCCAAATAGTTTATAAGATTGAAAAGTTTTATATTACTAAAGACTGCGCAGAAGGTGGACTTGAAAGTAAGAAAGTGAAAAGAAAGCCTTTCTGAATAGTTAAACGTAACGCGTACAAACCGCCCAGCGCTCTTGTATTAAAAAGTCTAGATAAGTTGTAACAAGGAAAGGGTGGCCAAATCTGTCTTTAGTTGATAAGAAGGATTATTAGGTTAGCAATGTTTTTCATGTGTCTAGGAGCAGTAGCAGCGGTACACCCAATCTCATTGGGTTGTTATATTTTTTTATTGGTAAGTCTTTGTGCAGTGTTGATATCTATTGAGTATAGGGCTTTTCTAGGGTTTTGTCTATATATAGTTATTGTTGGGGGGCTTTTAGTGGTGTTTGCTTATGCTGCAGCGCTTAGTCCGGCCGCGAATTTTAAGCTTAACTTTATAAATGTGTGCCCAGGAGCGGTGGTTGTCTTTGCTATTAGGTCTTTTATTAGTTGGATTTACTCCGATGATGGACTAACAGCTAATAAAGAATACCAACAAAATTTAGGTTTAGGGTTTGATTGAAGTTGAGGAGTCTTAATTGTGTTTTTGGGTATTTTGCTGTTTATAGTTATAGTTACTGTGGTAAATATTTGCCTTGTAACGGGCGAGGGCGCTTTAGTAGCTAGAAGAACTCTAACCCAAAAATCCATCGCCATAAAGAAGATAACCACAAACCCCGATTGAAAGTCTCGGGTTTAATCGCGTTAATATTCAATGTTAAAAAGGCAAGTGTGCTCTATCATATTAAAGATTTGATGTTAAATTAGTCTATTTTGAAGTTGAAGTTAAATTCAATTGGGGCGCTGAATTATTTTGTTCTAGGGCGTGTAGTTTAAAAAGAGCGTCGGTTTTGTAATCCGAAGGTGAGAATGAATCTCTGTGTCCTATTGAAATATGATTGCGTGAATAAGAAGTCTGTTAAAATTAATCAGTTAAAGACTCGGTTTCCTTTAAGGAGTGGGCAAAAGTTTTTAACAGGATATCGTCTTTTGGAGCCTAGAAAGCGGCCCATTTATGTTAGCCTAGCGGCGTGCAGTATTGTGGTTGGTCTTGTTAGCGTTATACATCAAAAAGTTATAATACTTGGATTGGTGTTTGTATGTTTTGGTTTAATTGGTTTGGGTAAAAGGGTTCAAGGTTGGTTTGAAGAGTTTAATATAGAAAAGTGAAAGCGGCAGCACGGCAGAATGACAGTACGAGGAATTAAGGTGGGCATAGTTTTATTTATTACGTCTGAGGCCGCATTTTTTGCATCTTTTTTTTGAGCTTTCTCTCATGCGTGTTGAGGTAGCTGCAGGATGAATATAGTATGACCACCAATTGGGTTTCGTTGTATCTCTCCTTGAAAGTGGCCTATGTATAACTGTGCTTTATTAATTGGGTCGGGGCTAACAGTAACGTATGCTCATAAAGCAGCTAAGTGACAGGAGCGTAGCCCGTACATCCATGAAAAGCAGGTTCATAAGGGCCTTAATGTTACCTGTGCTTTAGGGGCCTTTTTTATATTAATTCAAGCATATGAGTATTGAAGGATGCCTTTTGGGATTTATGATAGGGTTTATGGGTCTTGCTTTTATATAATGACGGGGTTTCATGGGATACATGTAATTGCAGGAACAGTGTGACTAGGTTGTTGTAGACAAGCAGCTAGTAATCGAGCATATATAATACGACGTCCTCATTTGGGCATTCAGCTGGGTGTTTGGTATTGACATTTTGTTGATGTTGTATGATTATTAGTTTGGGGGGTAGTATATGTCAACGGATCAGTTTGATATTAATAATTCTAGGGTAAACTAATTAAGTTGTCGGGCTCATAACCTGAATATGAGATTTAACTCTCCTAGATTATCTTGCTTCTATAGTGTAATCAACACACCGGTTTTTCGTGCCGGTAATGAACAGTTTAAGTTCTAGAGGTAAAGCGATAAACATAGATGTTGCGGAGGCCTTGAAAGTCTTTGAGGGGTGTGCAATCCATCCGTCGTTTAGCTTGCAAAAGTCTTTAATTAAACGTAAAAATGGGGTAATGGGCTTTATTTCTGGAATAGTCTATGATTTGCCCTGCCCCAAAAATTTAAATTACTGATGGAATTACGGCTCAATATTAGGCGTATGTTTAGTGGGACAGATTTTAACTGGGCTATTGTTAGTGGTTCATTATACGCCCCATGTAGATCATGCTTTTGATTCTGTTTGTCATATTACACGGAATGTGCCGGGGGGCTGGTTATTGCGAAGGTACCATGCTAATGAAGCATCAATATTTTTCATTTGTATGTATATTCATATTGGACGTGGTTTGTATTATCACTCATTTTATTTCACCAAGACTTGATGTATTGGAGTTACGCTGTATCTTATAAGAATGGCTGAAGCATTTTTTGGTTATGTGCTTCCGTGGGGGCAGATATCATACTGAGGTGCTACTGTTATTAGAAATTTGTTAACTGCTATCCCTTATATTGGCCAAAGCTTAGCAGAGTGAGTATGGGGAGGCTACACTATTGGCGACCCCACTTTAAAACGGTTTTTTGTTCTTCATTTTATCCTTCCCTTTATTATGGTGTTTATAGTCATGATACATTTAATAAGTCTTCATGAACATGGATCAGGAAACCCATTAGGAGTGAGGAGGGATTTAGATTGTATTCCTTTTCATCCGTATTACAGATCTAAAGATTTATTTGGAATCTTAGTTATAGTCTGAATTACTATGAGGATTTGTTTAATTGCTCCGGATGCATTTGGAAATTGTCAGAACTTTATTAAAGCAGACCCAATAAAAACGCCTATTCACATTCAGCCAGAGTGATACTTTTTATTTGCTTACACAATTTTACGAAGAATTCCTCATAAGGTGGGCGGAGCTGTAGCACTGTTGTGTTCAGTGATAGTACTATACATTCTTCCCTTAAGACCGTATTGTTTTTTTCGTGGGTTAGCTTTCAACCCTCTTGGACAAATTTATTATTGGTATTTTGTGGTTAATTTCATTATGTTAAGATGAATTGGTATTTGCCCTGTTGAAGAGCCTTTTATTTTTATGGGGCAGATTTTTACAGGATTTTATTTTTTTTATTTTTTCTCCTGATATCCATTATGTCGATTTTGAGAGGTTGTTGTTTTACGTTGCGGTAAGATAGGGGCACTTAACTGAGATGGTAGGGAGCCAAACGTTGATAAAGCCTCCAAGAAAATAGCAAAAAGCTTGGATGCCTAGTTTAGGTAGAACGTTGTCTTGTGGTGGCAAAAGCAGCAAAAGCTGGCATCTAATTTTCATATTATGCCAGAGATCTATGGGCCGCTTTGATGTGGCGGTTACGAGTTATTTGACTCTAATATGATAGGAGACATAAAATTATTTTCAAGCTTAACCCAATCGAGGTAGAGATAAGTATTGTTAAAGATAAAGTATTAATAAAAAACCGTGAGGGCTTTATTTGAACTAAAAAGTAGAAAGTAAAAATCTGTACTTTTTGTATCATGGTCTGTAGAGAGCTACACCAAAGTTGGTTATTCCCGAAAGTTCAGGAGCTACTTAAGATGTAATGTGGTCTGTTTCATAATACCTGCTAAGCGTTAAAGTAGTGGCGACATACCAATCGCATGGGCTGATAGCTGGTTGTTACGAAAACATACTTTAGTATGGGGAGGCTGGATTTAGCTTTTACTATGATTTTTAGTGAAAGCAAAGCGGTTTTATTCGGGCTGTTGGGGATAAGCTGAGCAGGATAAAAGTGTACAAGTCAATGTGGTAGGGTTAGTAGTGCCCAACCTTAAAAGTTTTGTCCAAAATAATTATGTGTTAAAATTAATAGTATTATACGTGACCCACTCAATTAATTTTCATGTGTGGATTAGTATAGAATGAGTAGCTATTTTATATAGTACTGGCTTATTCTTATAAAATTTGCCGTTACAAGTGTAAATAAAAAATATAGATTTTTCTAAGGAACTCGGCAAATATTTTCTGCGCCTGTTTAACAAAAACATCTCTTCTAGTATGATATTAGAAGTAGGCCCTGCCCGGTGCCTTGCGAGGTAAACGGCGGTGTTAAACCTTAAAGTAGCGTGATAAGTCGGCCTTTAATTGGGGTCTGGTATGAAAGGGTTGACGTCGGAAAAACTGTCTCGGAAGAACTAAGTGAAATTTACTTTTAAGTGAAAAGGCTTAAATTAAAGTAAAAGACGAGAAGACCCTGTCGAGCTTGAGGGATTTGAATGTTTATTAAACGTGATTAGGAGTTTGGCTGGGGCAGCAATGGAGATACCCTCCGTTTTTAATGCAAAGATCCATTATACTTAGAATAATGAAAAAAGAAAAAAGCTACCGCAGGGATAACAGCACAAGACCGCCTCAGAGGTCGTATCGAAGGCGGTAAGTGTGACCTCGATGTTGGATTAGGGTAAACCTCTTTGTGCAGGAGCAAGGTGGGTAGGACTGTTCTTCCTTTAATCCCCTACATGATCTGAGTTAAGACCGGCGTGAGCTAGGTCGGTTTCTATCTTTAAAGAAAGCTGGCTCTCGTACGAAAGGATCGGGGTGGCTAAGATTTTAGGCTTATGTTTTATCCCCATATTAACTTATTACCAGTGTTTAGTAGGAAGGGGTATATGATAGTATCTGTAGTTGCGTGAATTACATTTCTTTTTATATTAATAAGCACTGCTTTTTTTATTGTTATCGAGCGCAAGATTTTAGGGATAGCACAACTACGGCAAGGGCCCAACAAGCCATCTTTAAAGGGTTTATTAGTATTTTTAGCAGACGGTGTAAAGTTATTTACGAAAGGGTTGCTAATCCCTAATAGAGCTAATAAAATACTATTTATTACGGCACCTGTGTTTATGTTTGTTTTGTCTTTTGGAGTGTGAATTATTTTTCCGTCTCCATTTCCTGTGGAATATTATAAATATAGGGTCTTATATTTTTTAGCCCTTTCTGGAACAAACGTTTTTGCAATCATTTTAGTAGGGTGAAGGTCTAATTCCTCATATGCTATGTTAGGGTCCATACGGGCTATTGCGCAGAGAATTTCATATGAAGTGGCTATATTTACAGTTTTTATATGTCCTTTATTGCTTATTTTTGGTTTTGAATTTCAGCGAATATTGGATGACCCTGTTACTACTTGAGTGTATTGTTCTAGTAGTTTAGTAATGTGGTTTATTAGGATTTTAGCAGAAACAAACCGGGCACCGTTCGATTTTGTAGAGGGTGAATCTGAGCTGGTAGCTGGGTTTCATGTTGAGGTCGGTGGAGGTCTTTTTGCTTTAATCGCTCTGGCGGAATATGGGGCGATTATTGGAATAAGAGTATTCACAGCTGTGTTATTTTTTGGGGGGGTAGGTTCATTGGTGCTTCTAATAGTTGTGCTTGGGATTTGCTATTTATTTATCTTAGTACGGGCGGCTACACCACGGTACCGATATGATATGTTAATAGATTTTTGCTGAACAAAGCTTTTACCCCTGGCCATATGTAATTTTTTATTTATTATGGTTTGATAGAAGTAAAATTGCTGGCGCAAAAGAGCGGCTTCTAACCGGTTTTTGAGCAGTTCGATTCTGTTCGTTTTGTCCTTTTGGTGTAATTAAGCATGCTTGCCTTCCAAGTAAGAGGCCTTTTAAATAAAGATGGGATGCTCAAGAAGCTGATAAGCAATTAGCCTGCAAAGCTAATTTTAGGAGTATTAACTCCCTTGGGTTCTAGCTTCATGGGCTTTAGCTTAAAAAAAGCGTTTGGCTGTTAACCAATTGATGTAAAATAAGTTTACAAGCCTGTTAGAGTATTTTAAGAAAAAAGTAAAGCTTGCACCTTTAAATTGGGTATATACCCCTCTAACTTAAGTTCTAAGCTATTAGTGCTTGGGTTTTAAGATAAATAAAAGTTATAAGACTAGTGGTGGAGAGGGTTTATTATTGTAGGCTTCACCTGTATAAAATAATTGTCATGGGAAATAATAATATATTATTGATAAAAATAATAAGCACAGTCAGAGTAAAACCTCGTACACAAAAGAAAAAAAAGGCTATTAATAAAGCTCCTCGAGCTGTCTCTCATTTTTTTAAGGTAAAAAGTGTTGTGTTAGATTATTCTGACTCCTCCAAAAAACCTTTGTGG